ATCCAAAACTTGAGATAATGGGTGTAATCCGAAAAAGGATTCATAAGTGGTTGTTAATGGAGTTGAAGTTACCAAATTTTGAGGGGTTGGTATGAATTTCTGTCTAATTGCTCCACATAGAGTTGCTCTAACCACATTTTCTAAACGAACCAGAGCCAATCCGAATTGATCTTGTAATAGATCCGCTACCGAACGAATACGTTTATTTTTTAAATGATTCATGTCGTTAAGCGTATCCATTCCAAATTTCATTCCAATCAAATGATCCGCAGCTGCCAAGATATCTCGCGGTAACAAAAAAGTATTGTTATAAGGTATATGAAGATTTAGTCTCTGGTTCATATTTAGTCGACCAATCCTTCCTAATTCACATCTTTGCTGAAAGAATTTCTTTTGTAATTCTTCACATAAGGATTCAGAAAATACTGGATCTCCGCCTACACAAGTAAATTGTTGATAAAACTCTAAAATAGCATTTTCTTTTGACCCAATTTTTTTTTTCTCCTTATCATTAAGGAAAGACAAGAAAATTTCAGGGTAGCACACATTCTCTAGAATTTCTTTTAGATTCAACCCCATAGCTGATGATAGAACTAGAATAGATATTTTCTGTTTCCTACTCACACGAGCCCATATTCTTGCTTTTCTATCAATCTCTAATTCTACTCTTCCTCCCCAATCTGATATTATTGTGCCGATATAGACCAAAATTCCGTTATGGTCCAATTCTGACCGGTAATAAATACCGGGGCTTTGCAATATTTGATTAATCACAATTCTGTATATTCCATTTACTATAGAGGTTCCCAGGGAATTCATTAGAGGAATGTTTCCAATAAAAATGGTTTGTTCTTGCATATCCCTACTGCTTTTCCAAATTAATCCTGCGGATACATATAATTCAGAAGAATATGTAAGTGATTCATATACAGCATCTCTTTCTTTTATCAAAGGTTCTACTAATTGATATGTTTCCACAAATAATTGAAATTCAATTTCTTGATCTGTATCTTCCATTTTTGGAAACTTAGAAAGTTCTTCTGTTAAGCCCTGATCAATGAACCTACAAAATCCTTCAAATTGTATCTGATTAAATCCAGGTATTGTAGACATTCCTTCATTTCCATCTCTAAGCATTTTGAATTTCCCATTTATTGACAAAAAAATTCCATTATTGAGTCGTTCTTCATCCCATTATATGGGTCGATCTGGCAATAATGAAATTTCTATTCTGTTTACGGAATCACATAAAATTTTATCTAACCCATATATGAATATGGAATGTATGAAATATATATGAACAGGGGAATAAAGAGAATTTTAGACTCAAATTGGAATTTCCAACAAATACAACTAGAAAGGAATTGCAAAATTCCACTTAACTTATTAAGTTAGACTTATGAAGTTTTGTATAGAATAACAAAAGAAAAGGTAATTCCATTTCTACCATTATTATCTTATGATATTACATGTTTTACATATTCCAATAAGATTCAATACCAATAAAATAAGTGATCCGGATTTGATCTCTTCGATAAAATAAAGACCCAATAATCAGAAACAATATTAAAGTAGATTCTTTTAGCACTTAGTCTTATTTCGTGAATTTCTTTTTTTAGTTTTAGTTAAAAAAAAAGAGGGTTCACGCAGAAGAGATATAGATATTTTTTTTCTAAGAGGTTGTTATAATACGATTGAAGCGCGGAAGAGGGCTTTATGAAACATACACAACACAGATAAAAGGATAGTTATTTATATATATGTCTATGTCTCCCCTGTTATTGCAGTTCGATTCTGGACAGCGTCGTGCTCTGGCAAAACCTCATAGAAAATCGATTCTATGAGTTATAGAAATATAAGATTTCCGATTAGATATTCGCATAAGAATTTGGGTTCTGGGGTTGACATATATATAGATTCTATGTTAGAATAGAATCTCAAAATAGAGAAGAGCCAAATTTCGGTTCTGGCTGGGGTTGACATATTTGTCTATCAAAAAGACAAGAAATTCATTTGTATGAGGATATCTCTCTATTAAAGGAAACTCGAATACTTAATGCTTTATGCTTTACATTATAAAAAATGCCACTTGGTGTTCCAAAAGTACCCTTTGACTTTGACGTTGACTTTGACCTTCCTGAATACGAATACCGCGAAGAAGACGAAGAGTCAACTTGGGTTGACTTATACAATGCACTTTATAAAAAGAGACAGCTGTTTTTGTTTCAAGACGTTAATAGCGAGATAGCGAATCAACTTATCAACCTTTTGCTATATCTCGATTCAGAAGATGATATCACAGATTTTTGTCTTTATATAGACTCTCCCGGGGGATGGATACTCCCAGGTATGAGTCTTTATAATGTTATGGAGGCTGTGGAGTCGGATATACGAACAATATGCGTCGGACTGGCCGCTTCAATGGCATCTTTTATCCTGGCCGTGGGAAATCCTAACAAACGTATAGCATTCCCTCACGCTGGGGTAATGATACATCAACCCCATGCTTCTTTTTTGGAGGAGGACGACGATGACGATGCCGACGACAACGACGACAACGACGACGACGACGATAACGATGACAACAACGAAAACAGCCAATTTTTGAGGGAAATGAATGAACTAATGACCATTCAGGAAGACGTCGCCAAAATTTATGCAGAAAGAACGAATCAACCTTTAAAGGTCATACTCAAAGACCTGCAAAGCGATTCTTTTATGTCAGCAACAGAAGCCCAAGCTCATGGAATTGTTGATTTTGTAGCAACGTGGGAGCGCTGATCTTGTAGGAGTTACATAAAAAATAACTGGAATTTCATACAAATCGTGGTTGGGGTTGTTTCATATTTCTATATTAACATTCTATTCAAATTAATAGAATGTTAATATAGAAATAATCCCTAATCTTCCGCATAATCATCCGGTTAGGAGCGACCTAAACCAACCCATTATGCATATGATTCATCATGCCAACTGTTAAACAACTTATTAGGAAGGCAAGACAGCCAATCAGAAATGTCAACAAAACCCCCGCTCTTAGAGGGTGTCCTCAGCGCCGAGGAATATGTACTCGGGTGTATGTGCGACTCGTTCGGATTGTGGATTGGAACAAAAGAAAGGAAACGCATTTTCCACTATTCGCGATCAATACCGATCAATAGGATAGAATGGTAAAAACCCCTTCACTATCTAATATCTAAAACACTATCTAAAAAAAAAAAGATCTACCATATCCTTTTATTGTGTATCAAATTTATGGTTTCTATTAGTGAAAATTCAATCATCTCAATTTTCAAATTAAATTGTGAAAGAATTCCCCATTGGTAGCAAATGATTAGCCGTTAAGCAGGGGAAATCTTAGCTTAGGAAAAGGCCGAAAATTTATGCCTCTACTCTTGCAAGAACGGACTAACAGGGTCAGCTAATCAGCTAATCTTGATAATTAAATACCGTTACTGTATAGATAGATCTCGTTGTGAAAGATCTATTACTGGATAATTTCTGGGTAGAGCCAAAAAAGTGTGAACTGTACAAGTTAACAATAGCATCGATTAAATGATTATTAAAGGAAAAAAAGAGAGGGCTCCGGTGTATAGGGAAGACCTCACCGTTTAAGAAATAACCATAGAAACGAAGGAACCCACTATTTCTTTATCCATTTCTACTTACTACTTATTGTTATTTTTTATATCATGTTATGTTTTTGTTTGATACTAGGTATTAATACAATTTCTTATTTCGAGGCGAAATGTCTAAAAAAAAAAAAAGAAAAAATCGTGGCTAGGAAGGTTAGAGTAGCAAAAGCTGTTGGAATTCTTATTTTATACATTGGAAGAATCTGTTTTGTTATTCTAGAAAAGTGGAAGGGAATAAAATAACTGAAAAAAAAAAGAACTCAATGAATTATTCATAAAAATTGCGTTTATTCAATGACCCGAATTAGACGAGAATTTATAGCTCACAAGCGTAGAACAAAAATGTGTTTTTTCGCATCAGGTTTTCGAGGGACTCATTCAAACCTTACTCGAACTATTATTCACCAAAAAATGAGAGCTTTCGTCTCGGCCCATCGGGATAGAGATAGACAAAAAAGAAATTTGCGCCGTTTGTAGATCACTCGTATAAATGCAGTAATTCGTGAAAATCCGGGATTCTATAGTTATAGGAGATTAATAAACAAGCTGTACAGAGGACAGTTGCTTCTTTTCTTAATCGTAAAATCCTTGCACAACTAGCTATAGCTATATTAAAGAAGAATTGTCTTTCTATCGTTTCTAATGACATCCTAAAATAAGGAGATTGGAAGGAATCCTTCGGAATATTTTCCATAGAATTCCTTGGAGTTGGAGAATGAATTCCGAGAAGGTAGAATAGAAATGAGTATGATAAAATATGATGATAATATGATCAAAAACATTCAATAAAAAAAGAGTTTTTCTTCTTCCAAAATTCGTTTTTTTTTACACCACGACAATAAAATCTGGATTCTCGGATTTTTCGAACAAAACCTCAATTGCCGTTTGAGTTGGAATTGAAATTTGTATTTGATTGATTTTTTGTATCTTTATTCCATTGGTTTTGTGTATTTCTGGCTCTTTTTGTATTTCTGGCTCTAAGATCGGCAGGCCTATAGGCCAATTTTCCTTTTTCCAATTTTCTTTCATAATTTTCATTATTAAGAAAGGGTAATAAAGATAAAATACGAGCTTGTTTTATAGCAAGAGTAATTAATCGTTGTTGTTTTAAAGTCAATCTATTCACCCGTCTAGATAATATTTTTCCTTGTTCACTAATAAATCGACTAATGAAACTTACATTTGTGTAATCAATTCGATCCCCCGTTTGGATCGGGAGCAAACGCCTACGAAAAGACCGCTTCTGCTTGGGCTTAAGAAAAAGTCGCTTGGATTTATCCATGGTTTGTTTCTCCCTTATTTTTTTATTTCGAAAATTCGATTTCGTTCGACCAGATCGGCTAATGATAATTATTTAGAATTAAGAAATCCAATTTTGATTGTTTATATTTTTATATTTAAATATGTATTAACATATGATATATTAATATTTCATTTTTCTTCTTCTTTTGTATTTGTAAAGGTGACATCGATTCCATCTATTCCTTTATCTCTCCATGAATTGTATGTTTGTAACAATAGGGACAGAATTTTCTCAATTCCAATCGACTGGGCGTATTGTGTCGATTCTTTTGAGTAATATATCTGGAAATGCCTGTTGATTTCTTATTAACGCTATTTCGAAGACAGCTGTTACATTCCAAAATAACCCGTACTCGGGCATCTTTATCTTTACCCTTGGCCATGATGAACCTCCTTTATGGTTTTTTTTATTCACTCAACTCTTTTCTTTGATTTTCCGATCCGAAACGACGAAGAAAGGGACAAAAAAATAGAAGTGGCTAACTCGAAATTATGAGAGATTTTGTTGCAACCAATATAGTCAAAATTAAGTACTACAGCGATCTTAAATTAGATTATACTAAGTATATCTAAGTGAATGTATAGAATAAAGTGAATAAAGTGAAATGCAGGGAGTGTACAACTAACTAAATGCACTTTTTTCTACACGACGAAATACATGTCCATGTCTAATTTACATTAGAAGTTTCGATTCAAATTGCAGTACAATATTTGCATTTTAGTTAAACATCTTGTATGATACTGTTGCCCAAACCACATTTGCACTTCTGTTCTCTTAATTTAATTGAAGGTAATTTACTTTAAGCCCGCCCCCAAGTTACGAGGTTCACTGAGGGGATAATTTACTTTTATTCTTTTTCTTTTCGAACTTATTCGAATAAAAAAAGAGGGGAGGTAGTATTCACAGATATTTCATTGTATCTCTAATCTTCCTCACCCCCCCGTGTTAATAACTAGAATGAAAAAAAGGGGAATGTCAACGCATCCGGGAAAAAACGATTGATCTCTATTAACAGACCTGCTAAAGAACTGAACCATAGGGTACTTATTACTGGTGCTGCGGATAGATATGTTTTTAGATTTCGCATTTAAAATCCTCCTTCTTTATTAGAATTGTAATAAAGAATTTTTATTGTAATACATAATGATAATACATATATGATTCGGTTTATATGTGATTAAAGGCCACTTTTTTTTGTTTTGTACGCGAAACTCCTAATTCAATTAGAAATCCCCAAGGATTTGATAGATAAGATTTTGCTTTTCTTTTTTAAATTATTAATTAAAAGAATAAAATACACCCCTTTCCGCCCAAGCATTTGCCAAATTTATGACGAGTTTTCCATTTTATTTTTCACATGTCTAGAAGTTCATTATTATTATATGTTATATGATATGAGATAAAGAAATGACAAGATAAGTTGGGTATCTCAATCAATAAAGAAAATGAAATGCGTATATAGAAAACAATTCAGGGATTCTCTACAATGACATTGTAGGCCAATTGAAAGGGATGTAGCGCAGCTTGGTAGCGCGTTTGTTTTGGGTACAAAATGTCGCAGGTTCAAATCCTGTCATCCCTACCTATTCTTTTTGTTTCACTTCTGAGTAATAACAAACAAAGGGTCAATTGAAATCAATTCAAATTGGACATACCTAATCTTTAATTTATATTATATCTTATATGATAATATTGATAACGTAGGCATTGAAGACATGGTGGAGTTAAAAAAAAAAGAATATTTTTGCGTACAGTCTTATTTTTTGTGATAAGAAAAGCGCTCTTAGTTCAGTTTGGTAGAACGTGGGTCTCCAAAACCCAATGTCGTAGGTTCAAATCCTACAGAGCGTGATTCTGTTATTGTTTTGGTAAGTCAAAAATTTTTCGGAAAAAAGAGAACAGCAATCTGAATTTGACCTCCTACTTTCTTTAATCCACAGGAGGTCAAATTAACAAGGTGTTAATTAATCAAAGGTCCAACTGATCACCACGTCTGTATTGTAAATAGGCAGTTACAAATAATCCAGCCAAAGTAATAGAAATTAGACCTAAGACGATTCCAAATAGAAAAACTTCAATCATTTGAATTTTTTTGAAAAGAAAAAAAAAAGAGAGGTAATATCTATCCTTAAATATTAATCTATATTGCCCATAAATCTCAATAACCAAGAATTCGAAATTGACACGTTAATGAACTGAAGAATAGATGGAATACTGCAAATTTATTTATTTCAAATAAATCGTATTTTGCTCAGACCAATAAATAGACCTGAGGTTATAGTTAAAGTTGCTAGTAGGAAACCGAAATAACTAGTTATAGTAGGCATGAAAGAGCTAAATAAACTATTTTCTTTTTTTATACATATGCTTGTAAAACACTTTCCTAAGTTCAATCGTTTTTTTTAAAGATACGAAGATAAGCAAAAATACCAATTGAAGGAAGAAGTCCGATTTTCTAATTTATCAATCATTATCATCATAGATTATAAAATAAACGACATTAACAAAAAAAAATAGAGTGATATAGATCCAAAAAGAAATCCATTTATCCTCTAGGACATC